GGAGCACAAAAAGTATAAAAAGAAGCTTCTAAAAAATTACAAGATATGATCTATCTGAATCTAAAGTCTCAATTCCAACAAGTAAAAAAGGGGGGAATTTCCTTATTTCGAAATGGTTGATTATGAGATATTTCGATTTGTTTCTGATTTTTTATTGAATTGAGTTGTGTATATTTCGATACATATAAAAGATCCCCAAAAGAGTTTTATTTTATACTTGTTGCATATATGTCTGCTTTGACTCGAATGAATGTTCTGAAGAAACCTCAATTAAGTTATGTTATAGAAAAAGAGGATTCTTGCGTTTTTACCCTCCTGCTGAGAAAGCATTGATTTCTTGGCTCATTTCTTAAAATACTTCAATTGGTACACGCAAGAAATAGGCCAATTCAGCAGCTTTTTGTTCCATTTCCCGTGGAGTAAAATTCTCATCAGTACGAGTCAATGGAATGGCTCCCTGGCCTCTGATATCCATATAAAGGACACGACGAGCATAAATACCCTCTTTAACTTCTATTCTGACGGACTGAATATCTTTTATAAGAAATCGGAGGAAGACGCGACGATTTTTTCCAGGAAATCCCCACCGAAAGATACACACTATTCCGTCTTTTCTATCAAATCGATCATAACCACTACCTACATTCCACGAAATTGTGCACCACAAATAGGAGCTAATAAAAAGACCCGCGATCCCATAGAAAGACATCACAATTCCTTGTGGAAAAAAAACTATTTCCTGAGACGGAAATAAAGATATCAAATTTCTACCAAGATAACTGGAGGTTCCAACCAACAAGAATCCTAATGAACCTAAAAAAAGGATAACAGCCCAGCAGAAATTACTTGTTTTTCGAGCCCCCGTTATAGGTTCTATCCATATATGTTCTGATCGACAACTCATACTTGATCCGGTTGCGTTTTTTGGAATTGAGAGAATACCCCAAATGAATTTGACTTTAGTCCTTTTGTTTCCGAAGTAACTCGCATCAACTAGCACTAGTTTGATGTGAACCTTTAGGAGTAATTCATTAAATTGGTTAGATCTAAACTAATAACATACCCTTCGTATGATCTCACTAAAGATAGCCACATACATATAGATAGACCAACTTTACAGTTCAGCCATCCGTCAATTCGGGTCTATTTTCAAATAGCTAGAATACATTTACCCCTAATACCATTTTCTGCAGACATAAGAGTTTTTCGGCGGAAGCCGCTTATACCATATTTTGCTAAATGGATATCTGTGTTATGATACAAGCGTCAGTTTTGAAAAAAAAAAATAGATGAGATTTTGTCCCATCGGCTCTAAACAATCTTGTTTTTTTGAACATGAAGAAATAAAGAAGCCATTGCGATTGCCGGAAAGACTAGGCCTACTAAAGGCACCAAAACAGAGGGAAAGTTAAGAGTTGTCATAGAATGGGTACCTCGATTTACTATTTGTACCTTTTATTATTATTTATATTTTATATTTATAATATAAAGATATCTTATTATATATAAAGATATCTTATTATAATTTGATAATTAGAAATTGGAATTATTATTACTTAATATCTATTAAGTATAGATCTAATTTCTACATGAAAGATTTGAAAGGATATGGATGAGATATTATTATTATTCTTTTCTTCATTTTTTGCTCTTGTCTTCGAATTTCATTTACTAAGCAAAAAGTTTCTTAAAAATTAATTATATTCTTAAAAATTAATTATATTTATATTGAAGGGTTTGTTAGAATCCCATCCAGCAGGAGCAGGGATTCTTAGTCAAAATAGGATTATCGTAAGATATAGAAAGATAAAAAATTCTATATTTTGTAGATTTTAATTATATATGACGAGAAGAGGATATTTTTTTTATTTGCCTAATTTCACGAAAAAAAGAATTTCATCTTTTATCTTGTTGATAGAGGCGTCTTGATCAATAATCAGGAATATAGAAAAAGGGGCGGATTTTCTGTGACTTTTGATTCTTTATACGATTAGATCTTATGTCAACAAAGAAAACCCCATTCGTCTAATTTTGACTTGGATTCTGATAAACTAATTACTTGTTTGCTCAAAATAATTGAACTTAATGTTCTAATTTTGATTCAAAGGAAAGAAAGTATGGAGTTGAAATAACTCACTCAGAACGCTTTTTAAAGGATTACGTGGTACGATTAGATCGAATAAGCCCTTCTGGAATAAATACTCAGCCGCTTGTGAACCTTCGGGTACTGTTTTATTCAATGTTTGTTCAATTACTCTTTTACCCGCAAACGCAATGTAGGCATTGGGTTCGGCAATAATGATATCCCCCAACATACCAAAACTAGCTGTCACCCCACCGGTAGTAGGAGATGTAAGGATTGGTACATAGAATAACTTTTTATTTGATTGATAATCATATAAAGCAGAAGATATTTTAGCCATTTGCATCAAGCTCAAACTTCCTTCTTGCATGCGTGCCCCTCCGGAAGCACACACTATAATAAGAGGTAGAAATTCTT